TCCATCTCACATCAATAACTCGACCCCTTCCCCCTATAGGTAGTCTGAGAGAAGTTTCTTTTGAAGTGGATACCTGAATGCCAAGTATAGCTCGTAATAATCTATCCTCCGGGGCATATGACGATTCGCTCGCTGTCTGAGGTGTTAATTTACCTACTAAGATATCACCTGTTTCTATCCAAGATCCCAGCATCACAATTCCGTTTCTGTCTAAATTTCGGAGTAAACGAGCCTCTAAATGCGGGATCTCCTTAGTGATTCTTTCAGGACCTTGGCTTGTTACATGAGTCTGAATTTCATATTTCCGGATGTGAAAAGAAGTATAAATATCTTCATAGACCAGACGTTCGCTAATTAGTACTGCGTCTTCAAAATTGTAACCTTCCCATGGCATATAAGCTACTAATACATTTTTTCCTAAAGCGAGTTCCCCACCAGCTGTAGCCGCACCACCCGCTAGAATTTGTCCCTTTTTAATGTATTTACCCCGCTGAACCTGAGTTTTTTGATGCATACAAGTATTTTTGTTGGAACGTTGATACATAACTAATGGAATGCTTAGAGTATCCCCATTACTTGAGAAAATGATCTTTTGAGTATCAGTAGAAATGATTTTTCCCTTGCGTTCGGCTATAGCTGAAATCCCCGAATCTAGAGCCGTTTGGCCTTCCAACCCAGTTCCAACAATGCACTTCTCGGACCGAGAAAGTGGAACTGCTTGGCGCTGCATATTAGAACTCATTAAAGCTCGATTCGCATCATTATGCTCGATAAAAGGAATGAGGGAAGCCCCAATAGAAAAATATTGGAAGGGAAAAATGCTTCTAAGATGAATCTCTTCCCATGCAATACTCAGGAATTCTTGACGATATCGAGCTGGAACAACCTGTTGTTCTTGAATACCCCGATTCAAGGCCAAAGAATTTCCTGCTGCTACCATATAATATTCATCTCTATTTGGTGATAAATAAACCATCTGTGCCTCTTTTGATCTCTCAGATAATTCATAAAACGGACTCTCTATAGATCCCCAATAACCAACCTTCACATGAGTAGCTAATGATCCAATAAGTCCAACGTTGATTCCTTCGGACGTGTCAATTGGACAAATACGTCCATAGTGACTCGGGTGGATATCTCGTATCCGAAAACTAGCAGTTCGCCCCGTCAATCCTCCAGGACCCAAATAACTCCATTTTCGCCCATGAACAATTTGTGTCAACGGATTAGTCCGATCCAAAACTTGAGATAAAGGGTGTAGGCCAAAAAACGATTCATAAGTAGTTGTTAATGAAGTTGAAGTTACCAAATTTTGAGGAGTTGGTATCAATTTATGCCTGATTGCTCCACATATAGTTCCTCGAACCGTATTTTCTAAACGAACAAGAGCCAATCCAAATTGATCCTGTAATAGATCTGCTACAGAACGAATACGTTTATTTTTCAAGTGATTCATATCGTCAAGTGTACCCATTCCCAATTTCATTCCAATCAAATGATCCACAGCAGCCAATAGATCTCGTGGTAACAAAAATGTATTGTTTTGGGGTATATCAAGATTAAGTCTCCGGTTCATATTTCGTCGACCAATCTTTCCTAATTCACATCTTTGTTGAAAAAATTTCTTTTGTAATTCCTTGCATAAGGACTCAGAAAATACCGGATCCCCCCCTACACAGGCAAATTGTTGATAAAACTCCAAAATAGCATTTTCTTTTGATCCAATCTTTTTTTTCTCTTTATCATTTGGGAAAGACAAGAAAATTTCAGGGTAACAAACATTCTCTAGAATTTCTCTTATATTCGAACCCATAGCTGATGATAGAACTAGAATAGATATTTTTTGTTTTCTACTTACGCGGGCCCATATCCTTGCTTTTCTATCAATTTCTAATTCCGACCTTCCCCCCCAATCCGATATTATAGTACTGGTATAGACAGAAATTCCGTTATGTTCCAATTCTGAACGGTAGTAAATACCGGGACTTTGCAATATTTGGTTGATCACAATTCGGTATATTCCATTTACTATAGAGGTTCCAAAAGAATTCATTATAGGGATGTTTCCAATAAAAATGGTTTGTTCTTGCATATTTCTACCGGTTTTCCAAATTAATACCGCGGGTACATATAATTCAGAAGAATATGTGAGTGATTCATACACAGCATCTCTTTCTTTTATCAAGGGCTCTACTAATTGATATGTTTCCACAAATAATTGAAATTCAATTTCTTGATCTCTATCTTCAATTTTTTGAAACTTATGAAATTCTTCCGTCAAGCCCTGATTAATGAACCTACAAAATCCCTCAAATTGTATCTGACTAAATCCAGGTATTGTGGACATTCCCTCATTTCCATTCTGGATCATCTTAATCTTAAGTTTCCTCTTTATTGAAAAAATCCCATTATTGGCTTGGCTCACTATTCATCGAACCCTACCGATTGATCTAGCAATGATGGAATGGATATTCTGTTTACTGAATCACATAAAATTTTAGTCAATTCCATCCATATATATCATACGTATGAACGGAAGCAAGACAGAGAAATGGAGGGCATTTTCGATGCAAGTTCAAATTTGAACTTGAGCCAGGTACAAATAGAAAGAAATGGAAATTTATAAAGCATTCCCGGGAAAAATTCTGTCACTTAGGATGATGGAGTCTTTTATCGGATATCAAAATTGATCCAATTTATACCTAATTCTTTTATTATGATATTATGATCAGGGTGCAAAAAAATAAAAAATCAATGAATTTAGGATTCAATCTGCTCTCTATGAATGAGATAAAAACAGAAGAATCAGGAACAGCATAGAGTTTCCCTTTTTTTAGGACACACAATTGAATGTTTAAAAAGGAATTCACAAATCTTTTTTTGGTAGTATAATTTCTAAAACACAATGGAATTGCGTACGTATATAGTCATAGGAGTAATCTTTAGGAAGTACATGCCAATATAGCTATTTGTATATCACATCTTTTATCTTTTATCATAATTGAACTTGGTTTAACATAGGTTAGGTCGCACTTTATACATAATGTCTATCTTCTATTCACATATTCAATGAAATATTCAAGCACGATGATCCTATATAGGGATATGTGCATAAGAAATAGACCTGGGCTCGGTATCCATGTATAAAAATTTCTGTTCTGGAGTTTACACTGTTCTGGGGTTTACATATACACATATATTTTCTTATAATTCTAATTGATAATGTAATAGATAATGATTAGTCGTAAATCAATTGGATTTTGCATCCATTAAGGTAATACAAATGGAGATACAAAATTAAGAGCTGTTCACTAATTCAAAGTAAGAAAAGTAAGTAAGAGTAAAAGATTAATAAGTAAATAGTTAATGAAGTAAAGAGTGAATTATTCTAAATTGCCCTGCATTTTACAGTCTGTGACCGGGGCCGGGAATCTTTTCACTTTTCTATAGAAAAGTGAAAAGAGAAGGTAAGTTTTTAAGCGACGCGTGTTTTGAGATAAAATCAATCGAAGAAAAGAATAGAAACAGGATCCAATAAAAAAGAGGAATTATTTTTTGGAAAAAAAATAAGTACAATGGGATTCAAGATCCAAAAATAAAAGAAATTAAGAAAGTAAAAAATTCAAATCAAAACAAAATGAGGAGAGGAAAAGAAATAGAATAATAATAGAATTTCTAATTCTATAATTATAGAATTTTTTTATTTATTTATCCATTTTGGATAGAATTTGGCGGCATGGCCAAGTGGTAAGGCGGGGGACTGCAAATCCTTTATCCCCAGTTCGAATCTGGGTGTCGCCTGATCAACAAAAAAATACTTGGAATTTTTTGATCGAACTTGACGAATTCTTGCCCCGAAAAAGCATTAGGCAAAGACTAGGTCTGTTGATACTTGATTTTGAGAACCCATAGGGCCTATAAAAGACTGTCATCTTTTTTCTCAAAATCTGGGTTCTGAGTGTGGCTCAAAAAGGCACCAATAAATATGAAGCAACCCAATCTTATTAATGATTGGTTTGGGCTATTCTGAATTGAATCAAATAAAAGAAATAGTGAGAATTCATTCTGGGCATCAGAACTATGAAAGTAAGAAGTCGGAAATCTTGGTATCCAAAGGTTCCTAAGAGACACTCCGTTTTGGCTACTAAGGTTGAAGAAAGGATTCTAAAAAAGACTATAAAGACTCCCTAATTATTTTACAATATAACTTTCTTAATATTGAGGTAGTGTCTACTCACTCTGTCTGCGATGAAATTAGATTGGATAGGCTGATGGGAATTTCATTTAATAATTGTGGCAAAGAACTGAAGATACTTTGTATCCAGACTCACTAGAGGTTCTGAGTGCTGCTCATAAATTTCATCAGAATGGTTGAATGGCTCTTCTTTCTATTTGTATATTTTCTTTTTTTTTCCAATTCTTTCTATTGAAATAGAAAGAATTGGAACTTTTTATGAGTGGATTCATGAAATTATTTCATAAAGAGCCATAAGTAAGAATCCTATTTTGACTCTGCACCATTGATTCCACTATGATTATGAATCAATAATGGAATAATTCCTTCATTTCATAGAGATAGGGGACATCATTCGCATGGATATAGTAAGTCTCGCTTGGGCTGCTTTAATGGTAGTGTTTACATTTTCTCTTTCACTTGTAGTATGGGGAAGGAGTGGGCTTTAGAGCTAGGAATATTACTAATTTAGTACTTTACTGAAAAATCTACTTGTATCAATTGTGATCGTTTTGCGAAAGCTTAAAAAAAAACTTGACTTGCTTTAGTTTATCTATATTTTATCTATATATTATATCTTATATATAAGATATATTAAGTAAGATATATTAAGTAGTATTATATTATTATTTTATTATTAGATTTCTATTTTCTATTGAATCCTCTATTAAATAGTTTTCTTTTATTATTATATTCTTATTATTTATTAATATATATTAATAGATTAGATTTCTATAATTCTCTAATATATGATATGGTATTTATA